GTTCTTGATTCAACACACTTCCACTGTAGTGTCCGAGTAGATACTCTTACTTTCTCTCGAACCATAGTAATATTATTTTTTTTTGATTGAATTATTTATTTCTCTTGTTTCTATTGAAATTTCTTCACTTTCTACACACGTCTTTTTTTCGGAGGTCTACAGCCATTATGTGGCATAGGGGTTACATCCCGTACGAAAGTTAATAGTATACCACTTCTACGAATAGCTCGTAATGCTGCGTCTCTTCCGAGACCGGGACCTTTTATCATGACTTCGGCTCGTTGCATACCTTGATCGACTACTGTACGAATAGCATTTGCTGCGGCAGTTTGAGCGGCAAAGGGTGTCCCTCTTCTCGTACCCTTGAATCCACAAGTACCGGCCGAGGACCAGGAAACCACCCGCCCCCGCACATCTGTAACTGTGACTATGGTATTATTGAAACTTGCTTGAACATGAATAACTCCCTTTGGTATTCTACGTGCACTCTTACGTGAACCAATACGTACATTCCTACGTGAACCAGTTCTCGGTATAGCTTTTGCCATATTGTATCATCTCATAAATATGAGTCAGAAATATATGGATATATCCATTTTATGTCAAAACAGATTTCTTATTTGTACATTGAGCCCTTTAGCGGGTCTGATTATCCTTGTCTTTGTTTATGTCTCGGGTTGGAACAAATTACTATAATGCGCCCCCGCCTACGGATTAGTCGACATTTTTCACAAATTTTTCGAACGGAAGCTCTTATTTTCATATTTGTCATTCCTTATCTTAATTCTTTTTTGGTAGAAAATAAGTTTCTTGAAATTTTGCATCTCGAATCGTATCGAATAAAAATGACCTAATCTTTCGAATCCTTGTTTCGGAGTCGATAAATTATACGTCCTCTGGTTGAATCATAACGACTTACTTCAATTTTGACTTTATCTCCTGGCAGTATCCGTATAAAACTACGTCGGATCTTTCCTGAAACGTAACCTAGAATCAGATCTTCATTATCTAACCGAACTCGGAACATGCCATTGGGAAGCGATTCAGTAATTAAACCTTCATGAATCCATTTTTGTTCTTTCATTTCAGGTAAAGCCCCCCTGAAGTATCAATTAATGGAGGAAAGACGATATTAGACAACTCACCCCCTTTCTTTTTTTTTTTACAAATAGGAAGAGGTTTCGGATCCCATTTGGATATTAAATGGATTACCATATATAACACAAAATTTCTCCACCGATTCGTTCTAGTCGAGCCTCCCGGTCTGTCATTATACCCCGAGAAGTAGAAAGAATTACAATTCCCATCCCACCTAAAATTCTAGGAATTCGTTGAGAGTTAGAATAGATTCGTAAACCGGGTCTACTGATCCGTTTTAAATTTAAAAAATTTTTATAGGGTCTTTTCCCATTCCTTCTATGTCGAAGGGTTAAAACTAAAAAATATTTGTTTTTTTCTCGATGTTTTCTGACGTTTTCGATAAAACCCTCTCGGAAAAGTATTTTAACAATATTTTCGGTAATATTAGTAGATGCTATGCGAACAACTCTTTTTCTATCCATATCAGCATTTCGTATAGAGGTTATTATCTCAGCAATAGTGTCTCTACCCATGATGAACTAAAATTATTGGTGTCTCAAAATTGGATATAATCAACATGTTTTTCTTTTTTTTTTTTTTTTATTGATTTATGAATAGGAATTTTGCAAGGTATATGCGTGAGACACAATCTACGAATTAATCTAGTTCTTAATCTATTTCTTTCAAATACCCCAAAGATATCACGATCTCATTTTATTTTATAATACCTCGGGAGCTAATGAAACTATTTTAGTAAAATTCAATTGTCTCAATTCACGGGGGATTGCCCCAAAAATTCGAGTTCCTTTTGGATTTCCTTCTTGATCAATCACAACTGCAGCATTGTCATCATATCGTATTATCATACCGCTGTCACGTTTTAGTTCTTTACAGGTACGAACAATTACAGCTCTCACTACTTCTGATTTTTCTAGGGGCATATTTGGTACTGCTTCTTTAATCACAGCAACAATAACGTCACCAATATGAGCATATCGACGATTACTAGCTCCTATGATTCGAATACACATCAATTCTCGAGCCCCGCTGTTATCCGCTACATTTAAATGGGTCTGAGGTTGAATCATATCAAATTTTTTGTTTATTCTTCCAATGCAAAGGATGAAGAAAATAAAAGAAATATTGTTTGTCCAAAAAAAGAAACCTGCGTTTTTGTTTCATCCCTAAGATTCATCTCTGTCGGTTCTACATTTTTATCCCGAAATAATAAATTGAGTTCGTATAGGCATTTTAGATGCTGCTATTAAAATAGCCCTTCTAGCTATATTTTCGGTTACTCCACCCATTTCATATAGTATTCGCCCCGGTTTAACAACAGCTACCCAATATTCAGGGGATCCTTTCCCCGAACCCATACGTGTTTCAGCAGGTCTTACTGTAACTGGTTTGTCTGGAAATATACGGACCCATATTTTTCCACCACGGCGTGCATTTCGTGTCATTGCTCGTCGACCTGCTTCGATTTGTCTAGATGTGATCCAAGCAGGTTCAAGTGCCTGAAGAGCATATTTACCGAAACAAATATGATTACCTCGATAAGATATTCCCTTCATTCTTCCTCTATGTTGTTTACGGAATCTAGTTCTTTTGGGGTTATAGTTGATGGTTGTTTCAGAATTCCATCTCTACTACAGAACTGGACGTGAGAGTTTCTTCTCATCCAGCTCCTCGCGACTAAAAAGATTCAAAATGGAATTTCAATTAATTTGAATAGATAAGATATTAGTAGATATTAGAACATTTTTATAAAAAAAAATGTTTTTAATGTGCTAATAAATCTTTCTTTTTTTTTGTCCTTTATCCAAAAAAAAAGAAAGTTTTCGCGGGCGAATATTTACTCTTGCAATCTCTATTTCAGTCGTAGCACTTGCTCATGACTTCTCAGAATAGATGAATTGATTTCCGGTTCATTTCGCCATCCCGACTAGTGAATCAGTAAGATTCATTTGTTTAATAAAATCTTTTGCATTCACAGGTTACATCGTTCCCACCGCTTCGTATTTAATGGTTAGGTCAGAATTCTACAACGGAGCTCATAATCTAATTTATTCTTGAGTCAACCTTCTTAGTCTTTATTGGCTCGAAGCTCTTGATTTTTTTCTTCTATAACTATAAGAAGGATTCATTTAATGTTTCATTATGGATGAATCAATTAGTATTGATGCTTTATTACACTGTCTTTTATGAGATGACTCATAGACCTTACATATTGGAATTCTATATCATTGATATTCTTTTTCTTTCTTTCTCTCATCCTTCCATTTATCCACACCTTTCTTCTGTATTTTGCTTTCAACTTAGAATTCAAGTTTATTCAAAAAAAATTCAGTTGCTACAAAGATATGATCGATTTCTCATATCTTGACTGGTTCTTTAGATCCAGATAATACGAGGTGATGAGTTGGTTTTCATACTACCGGGCTGGTCTTTTTTTAATCCTAACCCTAAAAAAACCAACGAGTCACACACTAAGCATAGCAATTATATGAAAAGTTCAATTGAATTTTTATTCAACCCTATAGAATTAAGAATTAGAATTGCTTGCGTTGATTGGCCAGAAAAAGAATTAAAGTTTTCTTATTCTTCTTCCTTGTCTATAAAAATCCAAATTTTGATGCCTAATACCCCATAGATAGTCCGAACTGTATAGCAACAATAATCAATTTTAGCTCGAATAGTTTGTAGGGGAACTCTACCCTCTCTGATCCATTCGACACGTGCAATTTCTTTTCCGTCGATACGACCTGCAATTTGTACTTGAATTCCTTTTGTATCTGCTTGTTCAGTTAATTCAATAGCCTTTTTCATTGCTTTTCGAAATGAAACTCTATTCTTTAATTGTCCGGCTATAAATTCCGCAAGAATATTAGGATTTCCGTAAGGTTTTGCAATTCTTGTGATAGCAATGTTAAGTTTTCGGTTCACATAATGAAATTCTTTTTGTAGATTCATCTGTAATTCTTCGATTCCTTGCGGTTTACTTTCGATTAATAACTTTGGGAATCCCATAAAGATTATGACCTGGATCAAATCGATTCTTTTTTGAATCTCTATACGTGCAATTCCCTCGGCGTCGGAGGATATTCTCATATTTTTTTGTACATAATTTTTTATAAAATCTCTTATTTTTTGATCTTCTTGTAGACCCTCAGAATAATTTTTTGGTTGTGCAAACCAAAGAGAATGATGACTTTGGGTTGTACCAAGTCTGAAACCAAGTGGATTTATTTTTTGTCCCATACTACCCCACTACTATACATATCGTGATATACCATAGTTGTCTTTTTCCATCTAGGTTTTTTTAACGAATATAGTGATACAAATTCATATTCATCTAAAGATATATCTTTCACTACAATAGTTATATGGCAGGTAGTTCTTTTTATCGCATAGCTACGTCCTCGAGCTCGAGGTTTGAATTTCTTCGCGGTAGTACCTTCGTTAACCTCAGCTTTACTAATTATTAAATTGGCTTCGTCGGAACCCAGAATGGAACCAGCATTTGTTGCGGCAGAATAAACCAATTTAAAAATTGGATAACATGCTCTATAGGGCATGAGTTCTAGTATCATAAGTGTTTCCTCATAGGAACGTCCGCGAATTTGATCAATTACTCTTCTTGCTTTGTCTGCAGATATAGATATATGTCGACCTAACGCGTATACTTCCGTTTTTTTCTTCCGTATGCTACCTAGCGGACGCAGAGGAGGGTAGTCTTCCGTTTTTTTCCTGTTTAGTATCCTATTTAAAAAATTTGACATAAGGTTTCTCTCCTACTAATGAATCATAAGTATCTATCCAGATTTTTTTAAGATGAGATTAACGACGAGATTTATTATCACTTTTTGCATGTCCTCGGAAATTTAAAGTAGGTACAAATTCTCCCAATTTGTGACCTA